ACCAAGTTCCACGTTAGCCAGATTAGTCAACATTTATATGTTTCGATGCAACAACAAGATTTTATTTTTAACAAGTAGTTTTGTTGGTTGGTTAATTGGTCACATTTTATTCATGAAATGGGTTGGATTGGTATTATTCTGGATACGGCAAAATCATTCTATTCGATCTAATAAGTATCTTGTGTCAGAATTGAGAAATTCTATAGCTCGAATCTTTAGTATTCTCTTATTTATCACCTGCGTCTACTATTTAGGCAGAATGCCGTCGCCTATTGTCACTAAGAAACTGAAAGAGAAAGAAACCTCAGAAACGGAAGAAGGGGGAGAAAGAAAGGAAGAAAGCGATGTAGAAACAACTTCCGAAATGAAGGAGACTAAACAGGAACAAGAGGAGGATCTGGACAAAATAGATGAAACGGAAGAGATCCGAGTGAATGGAAAGGAAAAAACAAAGGATGAATTTCACTTTAAAGAGGCACGCTATCAAGATAGCCCGGTTTACGAAGATTCTGATCTGGAGACCCATCAAGAGAATTGGGAATTGGGAAGACTGAAAGAAGAGAAAAAGAAAAGAATGAATATGAATAAAAATATTGACACATAAGAAAAATACAAGAATAGATAAGATGAGATTCGTCCACCTCCCATATATTTTATCCCTTCGCCCATAAAGAAACTTGCAACACCAATCCCATTTAGAATTCCATCAATTATATATTTATCAAAAAACTGAGTTAGCTCGGCTAACCCTCTTATACTCATGGTAAAAATTCCAGTATAAAAAATATCTATATAACCACGATTATATGACCAATTGTATATCACACCTTTTATTTTGTCCAGAATAATTCTTTTAGGACCTCTTTTTAAAAAGAAATTAATTAAGCCCAAATTCTTGAAAGATGAATAAATAGATCCATAAAAAAGAGATGCTATCAATAGTCCGAAAAGAGCTATACTTACCGAAAAAAAAGCATTTGACAAAAATCCATACCAATCCTCAGAAGAATTCAATTCTTGATGAAAAAGGGTTGTCGACGGAGTTAACCATTTCGATAATAGATCCAAATATATTGCTCCTCCGTTAAAAGAAATTCCTATTGATCCAATGAACAAAGTAAATAGTACTAATACAAGTAGAGGAAATAACATAGTATTGCTCGATTCGTGAGGATACATATAAGTGTACCTATTTCTAAAGTAAGTACTAAAGTCTCGTATCTTACTTCTTACATTCTTGTCAATCTTATATATATCTTTTGAAAAAAAACAAACCTTATTCTTATTCATGTTTGAAAAAAAGAAATTCCTATTGACTTTCTTAAGTGTCCCTTTTCCCCATAGAGATATTGAATAAAACGAGCTATTTTTTGTACTACTAAGACTACTATAATCTTGAAAATGAATGCGCAAATACCCATCAAAGGTAAGTAAGTACATCCTAAACATATAAAATGCGGTTAATCCTGTTGTGAACCAAGCTATTAGTGCGAAAATTGGTGAGTACAACCAACTATCGTGAAGAATTTCATCTTTGGACCAAAAACAAGCAAGAGGCGGAATACCACAAAGAGAAAGCGTACCTAAAAAAAAAGTAGTTTTTGTAATTGGAACATATTTTGTTAAACCTCCCATAAGAACCATATTCTGACTTTTCTCTGGTGAATATCCAACAATAGGTTCCATTGAATGAATAATGGATCCGGATCCCAAAAATAATAAAGCTTTAGAATAGGCATGGGTGATCAAATGGAATAAAGCAGCTCGATAAGAACCTATACCTAGAGCTAACATAATATAACCCAATTGAGACATTGTAGAATAAGCTAAACTTCTTTTAATGTCTCTTTGGGCAAGAGCTAAAGTAGCTCCTAAAAGTACTGTTATTATACCTACTAAACAAATGAGATTCATTATGTAAGGTATAACTATGAAAAGAGGAAGAAGCCGAGCTACAAGAAAAATCCCTGCTGCTACCATAGTAGCAGCGTGTATAAGAGCCGAAATAGGAGTGGGGCCTTCCATGGCATCAGGTAACCATACGTGAAGGGGGAATTGTGCGGATTTAGCAACTGCACCGACAAATAAGAAAAAGGCACATAAAGTAGCAAATAAGGAATTGACCCCATTATTATGAATCAAGGTATTCACTATTTGGAACAAATCGCGAAATTCGAAACTACCAGTTATCCAATAAAATCCTAAGGTTCCTAATAATAAACCAAAATCTCCTATACGATTAGTTACAAAAGCTTTTTGACAAGCACTTGCTGCAATGGGTCGTGTGAACCAAAAGCCTATCAATAAATACGAACACATTCCCACTAGTTCCCAAAAAATATAAATTTGTATCAAATTGGAACTAGTAACTAATCCCAACATTGAAGCATTGGAAAAACTCATATGAGCAAAAAATCTCAAATATCCTTGGTCGTGAGACATATAATTGTCACTATAAATAAAAACCATGATTCCAACAGTAGTAATTAGTATTGACATAATAGAAGTAAGTGGATCGATCAAGTGTCCGAACTCTAATAAAAAATCATTATTGATGGTCCAAGACCATAGATATTGATAGGTCAAACTTCCATTTATTTGCTGAATAGACAGATTGGCCGAAAACCACATAGCTATACTTAGTAGTAAAACACTTAGTAAAGCCCACATACGACGAAGATCTTTTGTTGCTGTCGGAATAAGTAGAAGTCCAAATCCTATTGACATAGTAACTGGGAGCGGAAAAAGGGGTATTATCCATGCATATTTATATGTATATTCCATAAGAAAACAAATTGTTCTTTTTTCTTATAATTGTTTCCGATTCACCAATTCTGATCTATTTCGAAAAGAACAAAACAATAAGAAAAAAATATTAAAAAGATCAAATACAAAAATACAAATATGACTTTTTGTTCTCTCAAATATTTGAAATAAGAGTTGCAATTGGTTGGTCAAATATCAAATAATATTATCAAATAATTAGTCAAGTTTCTTACTTAGTTATTAATTAACTTCTAACTTCAAACTCTAGAAAAGAAAGATATTTTTGAAATAATATGACATCATATGAGATTTTGAATAATTGGATTTTCCCTTTACATTATATTCTAATTATGTAAAATTATGTAATTTCTATTCTAGATTATTCTATATTATATATTTCTATATACTTTGTATACTTTTGTATACTTTTTAAATCTATTTTTATTCATAATCTATTTTCTTCATGATATATTATATATATATATTCTTATAGTATATACTTATTATACTATTTACTTTATTACTTTACTATTTTATTTTCCTATTTAGATAAATTAGATAAATATTTTCTATTACTATTCTTAATATGAAATATGAATATTTGTAATATTGTATATATGACTCTTATATTCTATCATATATTCTATATGAAAATAGATGAAATAATATTAAAATTACATTACTTTTTTTTTGTATATTCTTTTTGTATATATTCCTTTAAAAAATAAAAAAAAAAAGAAATATACAATACGTATGTAATTATTACATTATGTAAATATCAGAATGAAGATAGAAAATCGAAATCTATTTGTCTATTAAAATAGAATCGTTTTAGAATCTTTTTCTTTTATTCTTTTTTCTTCTATTTGTATGTTATGATATCTTTGAGGTAAATGTATGGAATTAAGTATTAAGTATAGGTAATGACTAATAAAGAGTAATTTATTTTGAAAAATATATGTCTTTCACATACAACGATAAAAATGAGTCACCTACCTTTTGAATGGCAGTTCCAAAAAAACGTACTTCTACGTCAAAAAAGCATATTCGTAGAAATCTTTGGAAAAAAAAAGGATCTTTAGAGGCAGTAAAAGCTTTTTCTTTAGCTAAATCTGTTTCCACCGGACAGTCAAAAAGTTTTTTTGTGCGACAAAAAAAAGTCTTGGAAAAATCTTAATTGACATGTTTCAAAGAACTTCCAAATTTCCATTTTTGAATTGGAAGACAAATGATTTAATTTTACTAATGTATTGTGTATTTTCTTTTTTTTTTTTTTTTTCTCATTTTTTTATATTTTTTATAGTCTTTCTATATTTCTATTATCTTCTATTTTCTTTATTTTATTCTATTTATTGAGATTTCTATTGATTGATATTGAATTCGTGAGATGTTTTTTTCTTTCCTATGAATTGTGCTTTTCGAAATAGAAAAGCACAATTACGATAGACAAGGAAGAATCTGAATATTTCATTATAATTTATACTACTTTATACTAAGGTGTTGGGTCTCGAAATCGTTAGAAAAAAATGATGAATTTTAGACTCCGACTGAGAACGAAACTTGACTGTTTTGGATAAACAAGAGCTAGGTTTATAGTACGGAAAAGTTGATTATTAAAACTGAACTTACGAAGATACTAATTAAATAGTATTGATATTGAACATTTCCATATGAATGGAAATGCATCTTTCTTCATTGTTTCCTAAACTCTATTGAATATCGACAATTCAACACGAATTTCCTATTATTATTTAGGGTAAGCCGCCATGGTGAAATTGGTAGACACGCTGCTCTTAGGAAGCAGTGCTAGAGCATCTCGGTTCGAGTCCGAGTGGCGGCATAAATAATCTATAAATATTATTTCATATTAAGAATATAGACACAATAGATCTAATAGAATATAAGATATTTAAAATATCTTATTTTATATTCTATTTAATCCCCTCCCCGATTTCAATTATTTAAAAGGGACTCTTCTTTATGATATTTGCGACCTTAGAACATATATTAACTCATATTTCCTTTTCGATCATCTCAATTGTGATTATGATTCATTTGATGAACTTATTAGTCTACGAAATCGAAGGATTACGTAATTCGTCAGAAAAAGGGATGATAGCTACTTTTTTCTCTATCACAGGGTTTTTAGTTATTCGTTGGATTTCTTCGGGACATTTTCCCTTAAGTAATTTATACGAATCATTAATCTTCCTTTCATGGAGTTTATCCATTATTCATATGATTCCGTATCTTGGGAATCATAAAAATGATTTAAGCGCAATAACTGCACCAAGTGCCATTTTTACCCAAGGTTTCGCCACGTCAGGTCTTTCAACTGAAATGCATCAATCCGCAATATTAGTACCTGCTCTACAATCTCAGTGGTTAATGATGCATGTCAGTATGATGCTATTGAGCTATGCAGCTCTTTTATGCGGATCATTATTATCAGTTGCTCTTATAGTGATTACATTTCAAAAGAGAATCGATTCTCTTTTGAAAAACAAGAATTTTTTCAGTTTAAGGAAGTCGTTTTTCTTTGGTGATATGGAATATTTGAACGAAAAAGGAAGTGTATTAAAAAAGACTTCTTTCCTCTCATTTCAAAATTTTTACAAATATCAATTAATTCAGCGTTTGGATTATTGGAGTTATCGTGTCATTAGTTTAGGGTTTACCTTTTTAACCATAGGCATTCTTTCTGGAGCAGTATGGGCTAATGAAGCATGGGGTTCTTATTGGAATTGGGACCCTAAGGAAACTTGGGCATTTATTACTTGGACCATATTTGCAATTTATTTACATACTAGAACAAATCCAAAATTGCAAGACCAAGGCACGAATTCGGCATTTGTAGCTTCTATAGGATTTCTCCTAATTTGGATATGCTATTTTGGGATCAATCTATTAGGAATCGGGTTCCATAGTTATGGTTCATTCCAATGAATATCTAATTCAATAAAATAAACTACACGAAGAATACATAAAAAAAATCGTCTGATACACAATGAACATTTGTGCGAGTTTTTGAGAACCGTTTAAATAGAGGAATTATTCAAATGGTTCTCAAAAACTTTAGATGCATCTCATTACAATTCTAATTCACCCTTCCTTTTTTTTCCATTGTACAACGAAGAATCGTGAAAATATGAAAGTCAAATAATTCTAAGACTTTCTTTCCAATTAATGAAAATTATTTCATTTTCATTTCTTATTGAATCTCAAAAAAGAATTAGTATCTATAAAAATAATTAGATAATAGAACTTGTACCTTGTCAACCGATAACGGGAGAACGAAATCAGGATAAATACCAATTCCTATTACAGGTAGAAAGATACAAATCGAAATAAATAGTTCTCGTGGTCCAGAATCAATCAAATTCGAGTTTGGAATATTGAAGAGCTTGTATCCATAGAAAATCTGACGTAACATAGATAATAAAAAAATAGGAGTTAATATCATTCCAATTGCCATTACAAAAGTAATTAACATTTTTGGCATGAAAAGATATTTTGGGCTGGTAATTATTCCAAAAAAGACTAAGAATTCTGCAACAAAACCACTCATTCCTGGCAATGCAAGAGAAGCCATCGAGAAACTACTAAACATGGTAAATATCTTTGGCATTGGGATAGATATCCCCCCCATCTCTTCGAGATAAACAAAACGTATTCTATCACAACTTGTTCCTGCTAAGAAAAAAAGTGCAGCACCAATCAATCCATGAGAGAGTATTTGTAAAATGGCTCCATTAAGTCCCATGCCAGTTAGAGAACCAATTCCTATAATTATGAAACCCATGTGAGATACGGAAGAATAGGCAATACGTTTTTTTAAATTGCGTTGACCGAGAGAGATTGAAGCTGCATAAATGATTTGTATTATTCCTACTATAACCAACCAGGGAGATAATCTAGAATGAGCGTGAGCTAATAATTCCATATTGATCCGAATCAATCCATATGCTCCCATCTTTAATAAGATTCCAGCTAAAAGCATACATGTACTGTAATGTGCTTCCCCGTGGGTATCTGGTAACCATGTATGTAGGGGTATCATCGGCGATTTGACAGCATAAGCAATAAGAAAACCAAAATAGAGTATTATTTCCAATGCTGCAGGATACGATTGATTAGCTAATTTTTCTAAATCTAATGTTGGTTCATTGGAACCATATAAACCCATACCTAGAACTCCTATTAAGAGAAAAATGGAACCTCCGGCAGTGCACAAAATAAACTTTGTAGCCGAGTACAGGCGTTTTTTTCCTCCCCACATGGATAAAAGTAAGTAAACAGGAATTAATTCTAATTCCCACATGATGAAAAAAAGTAAAAGGTCTCGAGAAGAAAATGATCCTATTTGGCCACTATACATTGCTAACATCAAGAAATAGAAAAATCGCGGATTTCGAGTAATTGGCCAAGCTGCTAAAGTAGCTAAAGTAGTGATAAATCCTGTCAGTAAAATGGGTCCTATGGAAAGTCCATCGGTTCCCAGTCTCCAGTGAAAATCAAAAAGATTGATCCATTGAAAATCCTCCTTCAATTGGGTTAATGGATCGTCCAATTGGAAATGATAACAAAATACATAGGTCATTAGAAGGAGCTCTAGGATACATATACATAGAGTATACCACCTATACACCTTATTTCCCCTATGAGGAAAAAAGAAAATCGAAGAACCTGCGAATATGGGCAAAACAAGAAGTATTGTTAACCAAGGAAAATAACTCGTGATAAAGACAAGATAAAATTAGACCAGAAAACCCCGTGCTCGGGAGAAGAATAATATATTTTCTTTTCTCGAGTACGGGCTTTTATCGGTAAAGAGGAATCAAACGATTCAAGTGGAGTTTTTTGTCACATATCAATAAGAAAGACCCATGCTGCGAGTTGTTTCATGCCATAAATAAACACGGACACTCAAAAAATCCGTTGGACAAGCGGATTCACATCTCTTACAACCTACACAATCCTCGGTTCTTGGCGCAGAAGCAATTTGCTTAGCTTTACATCCGTCCCAAGGTATCATTTCCAATACATCCGTGGGGCAAGCTCGAACACATTGGGTACATCCTATACATGTATCATAAATCTTTACTGAATGTGACATTGGGTCTATAAATTCCAGTTTTGAACACAAAAGATTTTCGATCTGGTAAAATAAAATCATAAAATGAAATAAATAATAGATTTTCTATTGTAGACACCAGACGAATCAATGATTTATCAAAATTTGAAGAATCAATAGATTTTCTAATCTGTTTATGAGAAAGGGCCAAGATACTTTGATTTCCATTTAAATAATCATGAAATATGAGTTTACGAATTCAATTCATGTTAATTTTACTATAACTATATTCTTATATTTCTATTTCTATTAATATTAATATATATATATATAAGATCTTAATTTTTATTGAATTTAGATAATTTCTATATTTTTGTCTTAATTTAATTCAATTTCGATTCAATTTCCTAGAATTTAAAATATCAATTGAGAATTTAGTAGAATTCTAGGAATTCTAAGTAATCCTATTCATATAGAAAATATGAATTTTAATTCTATAAATCAAATAGAAATAATCTAAAATAGTCTAATTCTAACTAATTCTAATTTTCTAATTTAGAATTAATTTTAATAAAATGTACTATTTCTAATGTGCTATACTAATATATACATTCATATACATATATACATATGAATAATAAATAGATTAATATAAATATAGAAAGATTCTAGTATTCTAGTATATAGAAATAGAAATAGAATTAAGGATATGATGATATCTTATATATCAGATGAATACGTTTGTTATTAGGTTAGTGATAGAATAGGTTATTAACTCTAAATCATAAATCTATATGAAAAAAAAAAAAGAAGAAAGAAAATAAATAAGAAAATAATAGAATATTATATTCTATTGAATTCTAATTAGATTATCTTATTATTCTCAATCTATTAGATTCTATTTAGAATATTCTAAAAGTCTTATGTTTTGATTTCTATGTGAAAATAGAAGTAATTATGACTAATTATTCAGTAAATTCGATTGATTGATACGAGTTGATTTTCTGTTACGATGGATCGACGAAACAATAGCTAGCCCAATAGCTGCTTCAGCAGCCGCAATGGCTATAACAAAGATTGAGAAAATTTCTCCTTTTAATTGCCGACTATCAAATATATCGGAAAATGTGACGAGATTTATATTCACCGAATTCAGTATAAGCTCAAGACACATAAGTGCTCTAACCATACTTCGGCTTGTGATCAGTCCGTAGATACCGATAGAAAATAAATAAACACTTAGAAAAAGTACATGCTCTAACATCATTGATAAATTCCTCACCTATCTCGATTCATTTCAATATGAACAAAAATTCAACCGATTCGGTTGACTAGTAGAATAGAAGAATTACAGAACAAAAGAAGATATTCACAGTAGATTGAAATAAAATAGATTAAATCCATTTTCATTCTTTAATTCTAAAAAAGGAAGTTCTTATTTCTTATTATATTAGATTATTGACGAGCCATAGTAATTGCACCTATCAAAGAAACTAAAAGAATTATAGAAATGAGTTCAAAAGGAAGATAAAAATCTGTGGATAAATGAATCCCAATTTGTTGAACGTTACTCATTAAGTCCTGTTCTATAATCTGATTTGATCTTGTAGTCCGAAAAATCCCGGACCATGACGTATCTGGGATAGTAGTCATTAATGAAAAAAAAATACTTGTACAAACCAGTGAAGTGATCCTATCTCCAATGGTCCACAAATAGGAATCATTGGAATATTCCGAACCGTTCATGAACATCACAGCAAATATGATTAAGACATTTATGGCTCCCACATAAATAAGGAACTGTGCGGCAGCTACAAAATAGGAATTCAATGAAATATAGAATAAGGATATACAAACAAGAACCAATCCCAATGAAAAGGCAGAATCAATGGGATTGGTAAGTAATACTACTCCCAGACCTCCTAATATAAGAACTGATCCCAGAAATACTACAAGAATATCATGTATTGGTCCAGGTAAATCCATTCTGAAATAAAAGATAAATAAATAAGTCGAAATATTTCATGACCTTACTAAGGGTCCAGTCCAGGAAAGGAACTATTCTTTTATATGATACCTTACTAATTGAATGAAAAAAAATGAATATCATTGGATAGATAAAAGAAAGTTATTTGACTAATCCTACTTTATTCCAAACCAAATCTTAGTAATTGGTAATCGTTCTTGAACCAAGCAAGGGGTTTTTATTTTTTCATTTTCTTTGTTGAATCCATAACTGTTTGAATTGTGTAATCTCCAATTATTGAAATGGGTAACCGACCTAAAGAAATTTGATTATAATTCAATTCGTGACGATCATAAGTGGAAAGCTCATATTCTTCAGTCATCGATAAACAGTTTGTTGGACAATACTCGACACAGTTACCGCAAAATATACAGACACCAAAATCAATACTATAATGAAGCAATTGTTTTTTCTTAATATCTTTTTCAAATTTCCAATCAACAATGGGAAGGTCTATTGGACATACGCGAACACATACTTCACAAGCAATACATTTATCAAATTCAAAGTGGATTCGACCACGAAAACGCTCTGATGTGATTGATTTTTCATAAGGATATTGAATAGTTACAGGTAAACGATTTGTATGGGATAAGGTAATTATGAAACTTTGTCCAATGTACCTTGCGGCTCGTATTGTTTGTTTGCCATAATTCATGAACCCAGTAACCATAGGTAACATATTATAGATATCCATGAATAAAATTTATGTTTCTTTCTCTTGGTTGAGATAAGTTATGAATATAGAATATTCATTATTGTTTTCTCTTAATTTCTTATTTTTATTTATAGTTTATAGTGAAACGAGTTGAAAAGAGGTTGTCAATAATAGATTACCTAGAGAAATAGGTAAAAGAAATTTCCATCCAAGATTTAATAATTGATCCATTCTCATCCTAGGTAAAGTCCATCTTGTTGTGATAGGAATGAACAGAAACAAATAAGCTTTAGCTAATGTAATAAAGATACTAATTGCTATTACAAAGACTCTAAACATTTTATTTATTCCAAAGAGTTCAGTAAGAGATATGTACGGAATAGAAAAATTCCACCCACCTAAGTAAAGAACTGTTACAAATAATGAAGAAACTAATAGATTTAGGTAAGAAGCAAGATAAAAGAACCCGTATTTTATACCTGAATATTCGGTTTGATAACCTGCTACTAATTCCTCTTCTGCTTCTGGTAAATCAAAGGGTAATCTTTCACATTCTGCTAGAGAAGACATTAGGAAAACTAGAAACCCTATGGGCTGACGCCACAGATTCCATCCCCCAAAACCATATTTGGACTGTGCCTCAATTATATCAACTGTACTTGAACTGTTAGATAATTATAGTCGATGATAACATCACTGCTCCCATCGCTATTCCAAAACCGTACATGAAACCTAAGCTTCATACGGCTCCTCTATGGCCACAAAGAAATGTAAGGTAAGGACTGGTTCAGTATTATTGCTCTCCTTGGACCCTAGGTAAATACAATGTAAAGATAAATTGGAGGTTGGAGAGTCCTCAATTCGACCAATAAGATTCTGTCTGCTATAATAAGAAAAAGCACTTCCGAATTGATCTCATCCCTTATAATGATATGATAATGAAAATAATCAAAATTCATCTTTGTTCAGCAATAACTTAATCCTTCAATCAAATACTCGTTATATTCATAAATATAAAGAATTGGCATTAGTTAATGAATCATGATAAGAATTCCCATATGCATATGTATGAAGAAAGAAATATTTTCTTATTATTCCCGTTTTATTCTTTTTTATTCTATTATTGTATTGCATTCTATTTGTCTTGTTCCTGTTCTTCTTTTTGAAAACTAAAAAAAAGGAAAGAAAATAAAGGATTAATTCGTTCTTGATAGTCATTTATTTAATAAGTGAATAGTAGCATACTCTAGATCGGAATCGTGGGGAAGTACTACTTGATCGTTTCTACCAACTTCAAGCCCTTATTATGATTCGTTTTATGCAAAGTTTTATGCAAAAATCCCTTTTTTTGATACCTTACATTATTTCTCTTACGCATCCTTTGCGTACTTTGGTGTTCCTAACTGCCCACTTCTTTTTGATTGATCCCCAGTATAGTAATAAATACAGTTGATCTTTTGCATCCGCTTCAAGATATGACGACTAATAAAATAATCTCAATCTTGGGGTAAACAACTTATGTTTACTTCAATTTTCTTCTTGTACCTAGGGAATGAGATTCTTATTGTTTTACTGCAAATTGAGGAGCAGTTTTGTTTCACTCATATAACTATCTGGTTTAATTCATCGAACTGAAATGTTTAATAAAAAAGATGAAGATATTTATTCAAGACATTCAATTTCTTTATCTTCACTTACTTTATACTTTCTAAAGTAAGTATAAAGTTTCTAAATTAAATAAAGAAATTAAAAGAAGAAAAAAAAGATTTTTTTTCTTCTTTTATTTCCTATTCATATTTACATATTGAATTCTATTTAGATTGTATTGTATTGAGATTGAAATTCATTTCTTTTCTCTTTTCTAGAAAAGAGATAAAAAAAAAAGTTCATGTTCCAACGAATCGCACGTAGAGATATTGCTAACACACATAGAGTTAATGGTATTTCATAACTAATCGATTGAGCTGCAGCTCGTAGACCGCCTGAAAAGGAATACTTATTATTTGATCCATATCCTGACATAAGAAGACCAATGGGGACAATACTTGAAAAGGCAATCCATAAAAAAACACCTATACTGAGATCCGCTAAAACAAGGTGATATCCAAAAGGAATTACTAAATAACTTAGTAGAATTGATATAAACCCTATAGAAGGTCCGACCCTAAATAAACGAATATTACCTCTAGATGGAAGAAGATCCTCCTTCAAAAGGAGTTTGGTCCCATCCGCTAAAGCTTGAAGAATTCCTAATGGGCCGGCATATTCAGGTCCAATACGTTGTTGTATTGCTGCAGATATTTTTCTTTCTAACCACACAATGACTAATACCCCCATTGTGATTCCTAAGACAAGGGTTAAAATAGGGATAAAAATCCATATGAGTCCATAGACTTCTTTTAAGGATTCTAATCTATAAAAAGAATTAATAGTTTGTACTTCTGTCGTATCAATTATCATTTCAACGATCAACTTCTCCCATAATGATATCTATACTACCTAGTATCGTCATGATATCAGCCAATTTCATTCTTTTAACTAGCTGGGGAAGAATTTGCAAATTGATGAAACCGGGTGGACGAATTTTCCATCTCCAGGGGAAAACGCTACTATCCCCTATTAAATAAATTCCTAATTCTCCTTTTGGGGCCTCTACCCTTACATAAAGTTCTTGTTTTAACAATTCAAAATTGGGTGAAAGTTTTTTAGTAATAAATCTATATTCAAAATTATTCCATTCGGAATTCTTTGTCCTATGAAAACGTCGGTTTTCTAAATTCTCATAAGGTCCCCCAGGAATTCCTTCTAGAGCCTGTTGAATGATTTTTATGGATTCTTGCATTTCACCGATTCTTACTAAATAACGAGCTAATGTATCGCCTTCTTTTTGCCATTTGACTTCCCAATCAAATTTATTGTAACACTCATAACGATCAACTTTACGAAGATCCCATTGGATTCCAGAAGCTCGTAACATTGGTCCTGATAAACCCCAATTTATTGTCTCCTCCCCACCAATAATGCCCACTCCTTCAACTCGTTCCAAAAAAATGGGATTTCGCGTAATGAGTTTTTGATACTCAACAACTTCTGTTAAAAAATAATCACAGAAATCAAAACATTTATCTATCCAGCCATAAGGTAAATCCGCAGCTACTCCTCCTATGCGGAAATAATTATGCATCATCCGCATACCTGTGGCGGCTTCGAATAGATCATATATTAATTCCCTCTCTCTTAAAATATAGAAAAAGGGAGTCTGTGCACCGATATCGGCCATAAAAGGGCCAAGCCATAACAAATGGGAGGCTATACGGCTCAGCTCCAGCATAATAACTCTGATATAACTGGCCCTTTTAGGCACTTGAACACTTTCCAATCGTTCTGGTGCATTTACTGTTATTGCTTCTGCGAACATAGTAGCTAAATAATCCCAACGTGTTACATAAGGCAAATATTGTATAATTGTTCGGTTCTCCGCTATTTTTTCCATCCCTCTGTGTAAATAGCCCAATATAGGTTCACAGTCAATAACATCTTCACCATCCAGAGTAACGATTAGCCGAAGAACACCATGCATTGATGGGTGGTGAGGACCCATATTGACTATTATGAAATTTTTTCTTGTAGCCGGTACAGTCATATTTTTTTCCTTAATCCATTATTTCATGAATTTCTTAAAATGAAAAATAAAAAAAAAAATAAAAAAGAACAAGGATAATAATAAGAAACTCAAATAAGAAATTCAAATTTAATTAACGAGTTTTTGGTTCCCGAATATTTAACTGATCCATTAATTTCTTATAACGGACTTTGTTTTTATTTGACAAATAAGTCAATAATCGTTGACGTTTTCCCAGAATTATTCGTAGACCCCTTTGCGATAAAAAATCTCTTTTGTGCAATTCTAAATGTGAAGTAAGTCTCCGTATCTTACTGGTGAAATGGAATACTTGAAATTCAACAGACCCACTATTTTCTTCTTTTTCTTCTTGTGTAATAACTGAGATGAATGAATTTTTGACCATAAATTAAGATTTCTATCTTTCTTTTCTGTGAATTTTACCGATCAGGAAAAATAATCATATTTATTATGCCAGTTATTTTCATCTAGTATACATCAAAATTGGATTTCATTCATATACTACTTTGTTTTTTCTTTATGTGGTTTATGTTTTGTATATTTGATCCAGATATACAAAACATATATGTATTCACGAAAGAGAACAATTTCTTTTTATTGAAAAGGATTCCGCTCTTCCTAGTGAAATTTTATACACTATGAAATCAGCATCATGTATTAGAATGTTACACAGTGTATATATTTCGGCTTTCATCTACCAAATATGTTACACGATATGTAGGAAATCTACTATAAATTTTTTCATTTTTCATTGGAATTGAATTCATTCTGAATTGTGAATACATATGTATTCTTGACATACTGAAACGACTGCTGTTATTGGTATCAAACCAATAGCGATTCATACAAGCTACATCTTCTAATCGATAATTGGGCCAAAGAAACAATTTGAATTTCATGAGATTTTTTCTATCTGTATTAATATGTTTGTCCTCATCCAAAAATTGCCCACAGTTTCTTATTTTGTTTTCATTGCAAAATCTTGTATTTCTATCCACAACATTCAAATTCCGGGAATTGAAACAAATTCGAATTCGAAATTCTCTACGACGTCTGGGAGATAGAATATTTTCAGGAACAAGTAAATCATAATGATTTTTGTCTCCACTCAAAAATATGTTGCTGCGTCCTGCAATGGATTTTTCAAACCCCCCTTTCTCAATATATCTTTTTTTTGTGTATTTTTCATTTGTTTGGTACCTCTTATTATCGACCAATGAAATATCCATAGTTTGATATATAATAGATTTTCCGTCCCTTCGTATAGATAGACAAATTGGTTCAATAAGAAATATTCCCTTTCTTATCAATTCTGCAAGAACTAGGTCCTTTTGAATTAGCATTTCATCTAGATTTATTTCACTTCTTTGAATCGAAGATATAGCAATTTCATTTGGATTTATCAGTCTAAGTAGGAGACAATATATCCTGATATTTTTCATTAGTTTTTTACTCAAGGGATCAGCCCATCTTAGTTGAAAAAGTAAATATTTTTTCAAAAAGAAATCTAGTTCCATTTCATTCTTGCTCTTATATTGTTTTTTTTTAATACCCTTTTTCATTTCTAATCTTGCGTAATCTTCTTCAACAGCTTTTTTATTTTTTTGTTTTAGTAGATTCGATACAAGATTTCCTTGGACCTGTTGTTCGTTTTCTTCCTGCTTGGAATTTCCTAATTCAAGATCTTTTTTTTTCTTAGATGATTTCTTTGGATTTATGTTAATGTTTTTACTTTTTTCATTTCTAGAAAAATGAAAAAAGAGTGATTTGATTGGGATGATCCAAGGTTGAATCTTATATACATCAAAAAGTAGCACAAATTCTGGGAAGAACCAAGTTTCTAGATTGGATATAGTATCATGATTTGATGCGGTATCATATAACCTTTCTTTATTCATTCCCATGCAATCAAAAAAGAAACTTTTTTGATTGCATGGTTTGATCTCTTGATGAATTGTAGGATAAAAAAGATCTTTTTTTTCCATTTTTTTTAAATTATGAATTTCAGTCTTAGTATTTTTCTGAATCTTGATGCCAATATGTGCATTGGCCCAGATCTCAATATTTTTTCTAAAACAAAGATGAAGAATTCTACAATCAAAATATTTTCTATCCAAATTTGTATTCCTATCAATAAGATATACTTTTTCTATATAATCATTACTAGGTATACTTACCAATACATAAAATGATTCAGGTTTCGATGTATTGAAATGATATGGAATTTCTTGGTCCCCGTTTCTTTCTAATGTTGATCCAGAAATGTATAAATTAGGGAGGCTTATGTATTTATATGATAAAAGATCATATCTGTAATGTTTTTTCCATTTTTCTTTTTGACTCATAAATGAATTCGCTGCATAGTCATTTTTTTTCATGGAATCAATGAATTGGTATTTTTTATATAAATCCAATTGGATTGATTCCTTGTTTTGAATCATACGACGTTGATTTATTCTATTTCGCCATTCTTTAGGTACTAATCGAGAACTCTTTTTTTGAGATAAATCGTATTGATAATGACCTTTTAACCAGTTTTTCCATTCGTTCATTACATATGTATGAATTTTCTTATGTCTTGATTTGGAATTAAAGATTCCGTGTATCATACAATAGTCTTTTAGATTATCCTTAAAAAAAGGAGAGCTTCCTTGATATTGAAGCACAGGCCTCAATTGATACTTATTAAGTAATTGGTTTTGTGATATTTTGTAAAATACATATGCTTGGGACAGAGAAGATAAGTTCCAATAAGTATTGGGATTTTGATTGCTATTCTCAGTATTATCAGTATTTGAAAACGATTTTTTTAGAGTCAAAACAAAATTCATTGTATTTTGATTTGTTTCATCAATTCCTTCTTGTTCTTTATTTATTTCATTGTTGTAAATGGATTTATTCAAGATCTTTTTTGTTGATTCAAAGAAAATTTGTGCATTGATCTTAGAAATGGTAATGGTACATAGCAAAATATCTATGTATATTTTTTCAATGAATGATTTGATAAAGTAGTGTGATTTACGCATTAATCGGATATTTTTCCTTTTTAATATTTTCCAAATATGTTTCTGTGATCCCGATCTTTTATTATCATAAATTAGAACTATTTCTTTTTTTTTCTTGTCTTTTGCAGTTCGTTCAATTTGATTCCTTATTTTGATTGTCTTATCAGAAAGATCTTTCATTCTTCTTTCTATTAAGGAATAATTTAACCAATTCATCGTTCGAATTAGAACGGACGATTCGCGAAGAATCTTATTATCCCTTTTTAAATCTTTTTTGTTTTCGTTCGGTTCATATACTTTTTCTTTCCTCAATTCAAATAAGAAAATTGGATTGACTTTCTCCAGTTTTTTCATTATTAGCTTGATAACTCGAACTATTTTGATGCCCCCTTTTGTTTTTTCTTTTCTAACTCTTAGAAAGGATTTTCTTTTTTTATTGAAAATTTTCAGAACTTGTAAAAATTGATTTTTCACCTTTTTTTTTCTTTTTTGAAGTTCTTTATAAATAGGTTCAAAAAAGAAAGGTCGTTTTCGGGGAGAACCAAAGGGAAGCTCCGCTTCCATTCCCCAGACTGTTAAAAAACAAAAATTTGTTTTTTTCTCTTTTTTTTTCATTAGATCTCTATGATTAGATCGTGCCTTAGATTTTCTCCAAGGTTTTAGACAGAAAGGATATATAATCTTTATCTGAATACCGTCTATTAACCAATCTTGGGGAAATTCTGTTTCTGATAATTGAACACCATTATAGGTGCATTTAATATGCATTTCTCTATCCCATTCCTGAAAATCCTCGTCCCACTCGGTAGATTGAAATAATAACATAAGGAAAAGGTTTTTGGCTATTATTAATGAAGGCAATATAATGTATTTTCTAAGAAAAGATTGGGTTACTAACATCAAACCTCTTATTACTTGAGTAAATATAAAGGTATCCCAAGCTTCTGATATCTCTATCTGTTCATTTTTATATTTTTTTTCCTCTTTCTCGTTTTCTTCTTTTGTATCTTTATTTGAGATTCTTAATTCTGATTCTTGTTCTCTGCCCATCCAATTTTGAAAAATGAGATTCTTCATTTTGTTGCTATCAAAAGACGAAAAAAAAGATGTTTTGCCTAGACGATCCAAAAAAAGCGGGGAATGTACATTTACTTGAAAGAGGTCCCAAATAACTGTTTTACGTCTTTGAGCGCGCATGGATCCTTTGATTAGATTGCGACGAAAATCCGATTGTTGTGAGTAACGTATCAAAGCCACCTCTTCCGTTTGATCATCATTTTGATAATTGTTACTAGTATTCTGAATACTAGAAGTAGAATTTATATTCTGATCATTATCGTTATAAATTACCACGCGTTTGGCTCTTCTTGAATGAATCTCATGATCTTCTTCCTCCAATTCTTCGTTATTTTCTTCTTCTTCTTCTTCCAAATTCTCGGTTAATTTGTATGACCATCGAGAAACCTTTTTACTTATTTCTTCTATTCTAATTCCAATAGATTGATTTTTCATTGTTTTTTGATCTTTTGTATATGTTGTAATTACATCAAATACAAATTGTAAATATTTTGCTTGACTTTCTGAATCAATTCCTTTTTCTTCTGTAGAATTCAAAAATGATTGACGGTGGAGTTCTACGGAATCATTAAGAATTAGATCATGAATCTTATTTATAAAAAAGAATTCTACTAAATCTTCTGTATCTGTATAAGTATTCATGATTCCACGTGAATCTAATTCTTTTCTCGTTCCTCGATATGGTCCGTTGAAAAAAGGATCATATGCTTTTGGCAAGCATTTTGTTCTTTTTTCATCATCGCATAATATGGTTCTTTTTTCAAGCATATCCAGACTAGGGGATTCCTCACTTTTTTCTAGAATTTGGATTCGGCTTCTCAATTCATTGTTCAAATTGCACTTTTTTTTTTCATTAGTATAAATCCAAGAATTAGAAAGATCTTCGTCATATAGTTTTTCTATTATGTACGAAGAAATTCTTTGTTCTAGCATTTCTGAAAAAGTCGATAAACTGGGCGGGTATGTAAAGGATATTATTTGTTTCCCATAACTTGTACATGTAAAAAAAAAGAATTGTGACATTTCATTGCGTAAAGCATTTTCTAATTTATCATTTTTTATATATCGTAATGGACGATTCCATCGTTGATAATCGAAAAAAAAAGTGACAAAAGTTTTTTCAACCCACAAATTCATTCTTTTCTTTTTCTCTTCTTTCAGTCTTCCCAATTCCCAATTCTCTTGATGGGTCTCCAGATCAGAATCTTCGTAAACCGGGCTATCTTGATAGCGTGCCTCTTTAAAGTGAAATTCATCCTTTGTTTTTTCCTTTCCATTCACTCGGATCTCTTCCGTTTCATCTATTTTGTCCAGATCCTCCTCTTGTTCCTGTTTAGTCTCCTTCATTTCGGAAGTTGTTTCTACATCGCTTTCTTCCTTTCTTTCTCCCCCTTCTTCCGTTTCTGAGGTTTCTTTCTCTTTCAGTTTCTTAGTGACAATAGGCGACGGCATTCTGCCTAAATAGTAGACGCAGGTGATAAATAAGAGAATACTAAAGATTCGAGCTATAGAATTTCTCAATTCTGACACAAGATACTTATTAGATCGAATAGAATGATTTTGCCGTATCCAGAATAATACCAATCCAACCCATTTCATGAATAAAATGTGACCAATTAACCAACCAACAAAACTACTTGTTAAAAATAAAATCTTGTTGTTGCATCGAAACATATAAATGTTGACTAATCTGGCTAACGTGGAACTTGGTAAAATGAAATGGTTGAATAATTGAAAGATTAGATTATTCA